TCATTCTCTTCCTTTTTTCTTTTGGATTTAAAATTAAAAATTTTTCTTAGGTAAATTAATTGCAAAATGCTTCTGTAAAGTGCCCAATATATATTTTATATCTTCTATGCGAAAATATTCCATTTTCATAAGATCTTCTTGACTATGACTCAAAAGGTCCAATAATGTATGTATATTGGACCTTTTGAGACAATTATAGGTCCTAGAAGACAATTCTGATTGGTCAATAAAAATACATGTTAATGAAATTCTTTTTTTGTTTTTCTTAAGATTAGTGAATCTGTCTTGAATGGAAAAAGGGGGTAGATTCCATCTGTTTTCATTTTCTTCGAAATTCATATCTTCTTCCTCTGCATGTAGAAAAGGAATCAATAAATCAATCAAATTACGAGAAGATTCATAAAGTGCTTCTTTAGGAGTTAAACTTCCATTCGTCCATATTTCTAGAAATAGTATCTCTTGTTTTTCATTACCATTTCCATAAGAATGAATACTGTGATTCGCATTTCGAACAGGCATGGATACAATATCTATAGGATAACTTCCATCGTGAGAGTTTTTTGTAGATTTAAAACGATATCCGCGATCTCTCTTGATTTTTAATTTAATACACAAATCAATTGGTTCTGTCAGGTTAGCTATATGCTGTGTCGTGTCAACTATTTCGACAGAAGGTGGTGAAATGATATCTTGAGCGGTTATGTATTTTGGACCCCTTACGCAAATGGATGCGTCCCTAACTCCATAGAGATTACTTCTCAATACAATTTCTTTCAAATTTATTAAAATCTCATGTACTGATTCTTCAATACCTGCTATCGTAGAATATTCATGCAGCACATTTTCAGATGTTGCACATGTAATACATGTTCCTTCTATTTCTCCAAGTAAAGCCCTTCGCATGGCAATACCTATGGTATCGGCTTGACCTTTTATAAGCGGGGACAGAACGAAACGACCATAATAAAGACGCTTGCTGTCTATTCTTGATTCAACACATTCCCACTGTAGTGTTCGAGTGGATCCTGCTACTTCTTCTCGAACCATACTATTATTTTATTTATGATTATTGGATCAAATCATTGAATCATTTCTTTCTCTTGGAATCTCTTTAATTTTTATTTCTACACACGTCTTTTTTTCGGGGGGCGACATCCATTATGTGGCATGGGTGTTACATCACGTATGAAACTTAATAGCATCCCGCTTCTGCGAATAGCTCGTAATGCCGCATCTCTTCCGAGACCTGGACCTTTTATCATAACCTCTGCTCGTTGCATACCCTGATCAACTACTGTACGAATAACATTTAATGCGGTTGCTTGAGCAGCATAGGGTGTTCCTTTTCTTGTGCCTCTGAATCCAGAAGTACCTGCAGAAGCCCAAGAAACCACTCGACCTCGTACGTCTGTAACAGTTACAATAGTATTGTTGAAACTCGCTTGAACATGAATAATTCCTTTTGGTATTCTACGTTCATTCTTATGTAAACCACTCCGTGCATTCTTACGTAAACCAACTTTTGCTATAGGTTTTGTCATATTTTATTATATCATATTCATAAGACTAAAAAGAAGAATCATAAATTTACAGAAAGATACGGGGATATACATTTCATATGAAAATGAATTCTTTCTTTTTACATATATTTATATATACATGGGTTTTCCTTTGAAAAAGTTCTTTATTTAGAACTTAAGAAGTATTACCCCTGTCTCTGTTTATGTCTTGGATTGGAACAAATTACTATAATGCGTCCTCGCCTACGAATCAGGCGACATTTTTCACAAATTTTACGAATAGAAGCCCTTATTTTCATATTTATTATTCCTTACCTTCATTCTGAATCTATTTTTTTTTTAGAACTTCAAATTATATCCCCTACGAAGGGGATGTTTAAAAGAAGGATCTAATTGTTCGAATCTTTTTTGCGAAGTCTATAAATTATACGTCCCCTGGTTGAATCATAACGACTCATTTCAATTTTGACTCTATCTCCGGGTAGTATACGTATAAAACTGCGCCGGATTCTCCCTGAAATATAACCTAGGATTAGATCTTGATTATCTAACCGAACTCGGAACATACCGTTGGGAAGTGATTCAGTAATTAAACCCTCATGAATCAGTTTTTGTTCTTTCATTCCAGGGAACCCCCCTTTAAGTATCAACTAATAGAGGAAGAGTTCTATAATTCACTTCTTTTCTCTATTTTACAAAAAGTAAGTTCGAGAGAAAATTAGGGTGCTCCAAGAGAATCACCATATATAACACAAAATTTCTCCTCCAATTTTTTCTAGTCGAGCTTCTCGATCTGTCATTATACCTCGAGAAGTAGAAAGAATTACAATCCCCATTCCACCTAAAATCTTAGGAATTCGTTGATAGTTGGAATAGATTCGTAGACCGGGTCGACTTATACGCTTTAAAATTATTTTTTTTCCTTTTCTAGCCTTTCTATGTCGTAAGGTTGAAACCAAGAAATTTTTTTGACTTTCTTTATGTTTTCGAACGTTTTCAATAAAACCTTCTCGTAAAAGTATTTTCACAATGTTTTTAGTGATATTAGTAGATACTATTTTAACTCTTCCATTTTGATCCATGTCAGCATTTCTTATAGAAGTTATTATATCGGCAATAATGTCCCTACCCATGACGAACTATAGTTATTAGTGCCTCCTCATTTTGATATAATCAACATGCTTTTTTTTTTATTTAATTTTTCTTAAATTATCAAAAATTTAAAGTATATGCATGAGACACAATCCATTCATCGGATCTATTTAAGACATTTAAATATTCTCTACATAGAAAAATAATATATCCCTTTTTCATCTATCTACTAGTATTATTTATAATACTATAATACTTCGGGTGCTAATGAAACTATTTTAGTAAAATTCAACTGTCTCAATTCCCGAGCAATCGCACCAAAAATCCGAGTTCCTTTTGGATTTCCTTCTTGATCAATGATAACCGCCGCATTGTCATCATATCGTATTATCATGCCGTTGTCACGTTTAAGTTCTTTACACGTTCGTACAATCACAGCTCGAATTACTTCTGATCTTTCTAGAGGCATGTTGGGCACTGCTTCTTTGATTACAGCAACAATAACATCACCAATATGAGCATACCGCTGATTACCAGTTCCTATTATTCGAATACACATCAATTCTTGAGCTCCACTGTTATCCGCTACATTAAAAAGGGTCTGAGGTTGAATCATATCATTTTTATTTGAATATCTTATTTAAGTGTAAGGGAAAAAAAAATATTATCTGTCCAGAGATAAATAAACCCGCGGTTTTTTTTTTCATTCTCAATACTTCTTTACTTTTGTTTACCTATCCTGAAATAATAAATTGAGTTCGTATAGGTATTTTGCATGCAGCTATGGAAATAGCTGCTTTGGCTACAGTTTCTGATACTCCACTCATTTCATAAAGTATTCGGCCCGGTTTCACAACGGATACCCAATATTCGGGGGATCCCTTGCCCGAACCCATACGTGTTTCTGTAGGTCTTACTGTAACAGGTTTGTCGGGAAAGATACGTATCCAGATCTTTCCACCACGACGCGCATATCGTGTCATTGCTCTTCGCCCTGCTTCTATTTGTCTAGCTGTGATCCAAGCAGGTTCAAGTGCCTGAAGAGCGTATCTACCAAAACAAATATGCTTGCCTCGGCAAGATATTCCCTTCATTCTACCTCTATGTTGTTTACGAAATCTGGTTATTTTGGGGTTATAGTTGATGGTTGTTTCTCAATTCCATCTCTACTACAGAGCCGGACATGAGAGTTTCTTCTCATCCAGCTCCTCGCGAATTAAATTATTCAATAATCTTACATATAGACATGTATTTTTATCACAAAAATATACTAATTTTAATTTTTTTTTTTTATTATTGGATTTTTTACTATTATATAGGGAACTATATATAAGTAGATAACTGGGGCATGTTTGTTTATATATGATGTTTCTTTATTTTATCAATATAAGATTTTAAAAAGTATTTTACTTTACCTCTATTGAATCACCGCTAAATGAAATTGTTAAATTTCATAAAAATCAATAAAGGGTTCACGGGCGAATATTTACTCTTTCCTCCTTCATTTATTTCTTGGTTCATTTCGCCATCCTACCCAATGAATCATTAGGATTAATTCGTTTTCAAAAAAAAAAATCCTATGTAGTCACAGGTTTCATCGTTCCCAAAGCTTCTCCATTAATGTTTAGGCCTGAACTCTGCAATGGAGCTTCCAACAAAATATGTTATTTGTTTCCGAGTAAATCTCCTCAGTTTTTCTTAACTCGAAGCTCGATTCAATTATTCATCTATTTTCTATTATTTATATCTTTTCTATCTTATTTTTCTAGCTTATTAGATAGATAATAGACTATATTATCTATATTTATTATATAATTTGAATTTAATTTTTTGATTTATTCTCTTTTTTATTTGTATATTTCTTATTATATTGTAATCGTATATTTTGTATATTTATTTCATATTGATGTTAATGCTTTATCACACTGCCTTTTTTATGGAGTGATTCTTCATAAACCATACATATGGGAATCATATATCATTGAGATCTTTATTCTCTCTTTCTATCATCCTTCCACCTTTTCCACATCCCTTTTATTTGTTTCACAATTCATAATAAGATTTATTTTTTATGAAAAGAGTTTTAGTTGCTACAACTATATGATCGATTAAATCATATAGTGACTGTTTCTTGGGATCTATACAATACGAAGCAATAAGTTAGTTATTAGTTTTGAGTTTATTTAGTTTTCATAGTTACTAAGTTTATAGTGGGGTCAGCCTTTTTTTAATCTCAATTCTCAACTATAAACTTTTAAGAAAAAATTAACGAGTCACACACTAAGCATAGCAATTCTAATAAATATAAATAAAGTGTAAATCAAATTTTTATTCAACCTTATAGAATTAGAATTGTTCTTTTTTTTATCTTAACAAAAAAAAAAAAAA